GTGTCCCTGGAAAGTAAGAGTAGGTGCAAATTCTCCTAATTTTTGACCCACCATACGATCCGTTATATAAATAGGTAAATGCGCCTTTCCATTATGAATGGCAATTGTATTGCCGATCATTGTGGGTATAATGGTAGATGCCCGGGACCAAGTTACTATTATCTCTTTTTCCTCTCTCATGTTAAGCTTCTTTATTTTTTCCAATAAATGATTAGCTACAAAAGGATTTTTTTTTAGTGAACGTGTCACGGCCTATTATTCCCCCCCCCCTTTTTTTTTTGAAAAGACGAGTAAAAAACAATATTTATTTGATTTTGAATATTCCTATTTACGGCGACGAATAATAAAACTATTACTATATTTATTCCTTTTCCTACTTCTTCTTCCAAGCGCAGGATAACCCCAAGGGGTTGTGGGTTTTTTTCTACCAATCGGGGCCCTCCCTTCACCACCCCCGTGGGGATGGTCTACAGGGTTCATAACTACCCCTCTTACTACAGGACGCCTACCTAGCCAACACTTAGATCCGGCTCTACCCAAACTTTTCTGGTTCGCCCCAACATTACCCACTTGTCCGACTGTTGCTGAGCAGTTTTTGGATATCAAACGGACCTCCCCAGATGGAAATCTTAATGTGACCGATTTACCCTCTTTTGCAATCAGTTTCGCTACAGCACCTGCTGCTCTAGTTAATTGTCCACCCTTTCCAAGTGTGATTTCTATGTTATGTACGGCCGTGCCTAAGGGCATATGGGTTGAAGTAGATTTTTCTTTTTGATCAATAAAAACCCCTTCCCAAACCGTACAAGCTTCTTCCAAAGCATACGGCTTTCCGGATGTATATATATATATTATATGATGATATCTAGACAGATGGATTTTATATGAATCGTGTGATGAAGTACCACATGAGTGGATATATAGGAATACAAATCTGCCAAATCACTCATGTTATGATCTTATACATCCTAGGTCTCTCCGTTTCGTCATCTGGCTTATGTTCTTCATGTAGCATTCAGACCGAATGACTCTATGAAATTACGTCGCTACTTCCACATATTACGGGTAACGTAGGAGACATCTCTATTTTTCCCCGGGGGAATTTTTAGAATTACCACCACTTAGCTTTCAATTCACCTCTGACCATCAAATGAAATGTGAATAACCCATCCTCTTCTCTTTGAAACAAGGGTCGCTTCCGCTTCTGTCCGTGCTTCAAACAATTTTGTCTTCTCCATATTACCATATCTGGAGTGTCAATAATTTTATATGAGGAACTACTGAACTCAATCACTTGCTGCCGTTACTCTTCAGTTTTCTGTTGAGGTCTATCCCGTAGAGGTACTCAAATTGGATCAGTGATCAATTTCTAGGTTTCGTCGTAAACCCAATTGGTTACTTCCAATTACGTAAATCCATAGTTCAAACCGCACTCAAAGGTAGGGCATTTCCCATTGATATAGGAACTTCTGTACCGGAAACAATGGTATCTCCAATTATAGCCCCTCTGGGATGTAAAATATATCTTTTCTCACCATCTCCATAGTGTATGAGACAAATGTATGCATTTCGATTAGGGTCATATTCTATGGTTACGATCCTAGCAGATATGTCTTTTTCATTCCGTCGAAAATCTATTTTACGGTATAGACGCTTATGGCCTCCTCCTCTATGCCCTGCGGTAATGATTCCCCTGGAATTACGACCTTTACCACAGCGATGCTGTCCATAGATCAAATTATTTCGCGGATTGGATTTCACTTGACTGTCTACGGATCCTTTGCGTATGCTCGGGGTAGAAGTTTTGTATAAATGTATCGCCGTGTTATTTAGTATTTTTTTTTTTTCTTTTTTTTTTTTACTTAAATTATTTTCTCTTCTCTATAAAGAGGTAAAATAGAATAACCCGGTTGAAGCGTAATGATCATACGTCTGTAATGCATTGTATGTCCCATAATGGGTCCCATTCTTCTACCCTTTCCCGGGTAGTTGATGACTATTTATTACTTTGACGCCAAAGAAGAGTTCGACCCAATGCTTTATTTCTGTCCTAGTTGATCCTGATTCGACATTAGAAGTATATTGATTGTTCCCCAATAACCGAATACTTTTTTCTGTAAAGACTACATATTTGATTCCATCCATAAATCTACTTTCTTCCCCACGAGTTCCAGTATCGATAAGAATTCTAGTTCTTACTCTTCATATGTTATGGTTGGTATGAATATACCATACCAATTCGTTATGTACGGGTGATGAGATTCCATTGATACGGAGCCAGTGGAACTAGCCTTATTGAATGTCCCCGTTGGCCTGCATCCAGCAGGAATTGAACCTACGAATTCGCCAATTATGAGTTGGGCGCTTTAACCATTCAGCCATGGATGCTTCACTGGGGTCATTGTACATCGCAAGTGACCCAAATTCAATTCACTTAGATTCTTTTGGATTCTTTAGGAGGAATCAATGAAATGAGAGGACATCAATTCAAATCCTGGATCTTCGAATTGAGAGAAATCAAGAATTCTCACGATTTCTTGGATTCATGGATCCAACCCGATTCGGTGAAATCTTTCACTTCCTTTTTTTTCCACCAAGAGCGCTTTATAAAACTTTTTGATTCCCGAACTTTGAGTGTCCTAATTTCACGTGATTCACAGGGTTCAATTCGTCGACATTGCACGATCAAAGGTGTAGTACTGCTTGTACTTGTAGTAGCGGTCCTTATATACAATCGAAATAGGGTCGAAAGAAAAAATATCTATTTGATGGGGCTTCTTCCTAAACCTCTGCGTTCCATTGGACCCCCCAATTATACGTTGAAAGAATCCTTTTGGTCTTCCAATCTCAATAGGTTGATTGTTTCGCTCCTGTATCTTCCAAAAGGGAAAAAGATCTATGAGAGTTGTTTCATGGATCCGAAAGAAAGTACTTGGGTTCTTCCAATAACTAAAAAGTGTATCATGTCTGAATCTAACTGGGGTTCGCGGCGATGGAGGAATGCGATCGTAAAAAAGAGGAATTCCAGCTGTAAGATATCGAATGAAATTGCAGCTGGAATTGAGATCTCGTTCAAAGAGAAAGATATAAAATATCTGGAGTTTTTTTTTGTATCCTATACGAATGATCCGATCCGCAAGGACCATGATTGGAAATTCTTTGACCGCCTTTCTCCGAGTAAGAAGCGAAACATAATCAACTTGAATTCGGGACAGCTATTCGAAATTTTAGTGAAACATTTGATTTGTTATCTCATGCCTGCTTTTCGTGAAAAAAGACCAATTGATGAGGGGGGGTTCTTCAAACAACAAGGAGCTGAGGCGACTATTCAATCAAACGAGATTGAACATGTTTCCCTTCTCCTCTCGAGAAACAAGGGGGGTATTTTTTTGCAAAATTGCGCTCAATTTCATATGTGGCAATTCCGCCAAGATCTCTTCGTTATTGGGGGGAAGAATCGGCACAAATCGGATTTTTTGAGGAACGTCTCGAGAGAGAATTTGATTTGGTTAGACAATGCGTGGTTGGTAAACAGGAATCGGGTTTTTAGCAAGGTACGGAATGTATCGTCAAATATTCAATATGATTCCATAAGATCCATTTTCTTTCAAGTAACGGATTCTAGCCAATCGAAAGGATTTTCTGATCAATCCATAGATCCTTTCAATTCCATTAGTAATGAGGGTTCGGAATATCACACATTGATCAATCAAACGGAGATTCAGCAACTAAAAGAAAGATCAATTCTTTTAGATACTTCCTTTCTTCAAACGGAACGAACAGAGATAAAATCAGATAGATTCTCAAAATACCTTTCCGGATATTCCTCAATGGCTCGGCTATTCCCGGAACGTGAGAAGCAGATGAATAATCATCTGCTTCCAGAAGAAATAGAAGAATTTCTTGGGAATCCTACAAGATCAATTCGTTCTTTTTTCTCTGATAGATGGTCAGAACTTCATCTGGGTTTGAATCCTACCGAGAGGTCGACTATAGATCAGAAATTGTTGAAGAAACAACAAGGTGTTTCTTTTGTCCCTTCGAGGCGATCGGAAAATAAAGAAATAGTTGATATATTCAAGATAATTACGTATTTACAAAATACCTCCTCAGTTCATTCGATTGCAGCAGATCCGGGGTGGGATATGGTTCCGAAGGATGAACCGGATATGGACAGTTCCAATAGGATTTCATTCTTGAACGAAAATGCATTTTTTGATTTATTTCATCTATTCCATGATCGGAACAAAAGGGGATACAGGTTGCACCACGAGTTTGAATTAGAAGAGACATTTCAAGAAATGGCAGATCTATTCACTCTATCAATAACCGAGCCGGGTTTAGCCTATCATAATAAGGAATTTGGCTTGTCTATTGATTCCTACGGAAAATTATTGAATGAGGTATTCAACTCCGGGGATGAATCGAAAAAGAAATCTTTATTGGTTCTATCTTCTATTTTTTATGAAGAGAATGAATCTTTTTATCGAAAGATAAAAAAAAAATCGGTCCGGATCTCCTGCGGGAATGATTTGGAAGATCCAAAACAAAAAATAGCGGTATTTGCTCACAACAACATAATGGAGGCGATCCATCAATATAGATTGATCCGAAATCAGATTCAAATCCAATATAGTACCTATGGGTACATAAGAAATGTATTGAATCGATTCCTTTTAATGAATCGACCCGATTGCAACTTCGCATATGGAATTCAAAAGCACCCAATAGGAAATGATATTCTGAATCATCTAACTATAATAATAGATAAGATCAACCAACATTTATCCAATTTGAAAAAGATTAAAAAGATTAAGAAGAAGTGGTTCGATCCTCTTATTTCTCGAACCGAGAGATCCACGAATATGGATCCTAATGTATATAGATACAAATGCTCCAATGGAAGCAAGAATTTCCAGGAACATTTGGAGCATTTCGTTTCTGAGCAGAAACACCGTTTTCAAGTAATGTTCGATCGATTACGTATTAATCAATATTCGATTGATTGGTCCGAGTTTATCGACAAACAAGATTTGTCCAAGTCACTTCGTTTCTTTTTGTCCAAGTCACTTCTCCTTTTGTCCAAGTCGCTTCTCTTTTTATCTAAGTCACTTTCTTTTTTCGTTGTGAGTCTCGGGAATATCTCCATTCATAGGGCCGAAATCCGCATCTATGAATTGAAAGGTCTGAATGATCAACCCGGCAATCAGTTGTTAGAATCAATAGGTGTTCAAATCGTTTATTTGAATAAATTGAAACCCTTCTTATTGTATGATCATGATACTTCCCAAAGATCGAAATTTTTAATCAATGCAGGAACAATATTACCTTTTTTGTTCAACAAGATACAAAAGCGCATGATTGACTCATTCCGTACTAGAAAAAATCGCAGGAAATCCTTTGAGAACACGGATTCCTATTTATCACTGATATCCCACGATCGAAACAATTGGTTGAATCCTCAGAAAAGTTCATTGATATCTTCTTTTTATAGAGCAAATAGACTTCAATTCTTGAATCATCCCCATCGCTTCTGGTTCTATTGTAACAAAGGATTCCATTTTTATGGGGAAAAGACCCGTATCCATAATTATGATTTTACATATGCACAATTCCCCAATATCTTGTGTATTCGCAACAAAATATTTTCTTTGTGTTTCGGTAAAAAAAAACATGTTTTGGGAGAGAGAGAGACTATTTCACCAATTGAGTCACAGGTATCTGGCATATTCATACCTAACAATGTTCCACAAAGTGGTAACGAAACGTATAACTTGTACAAATCTTTCCATTTTTCAATTCGATCCGATCCATCCGTTCCTATTTACTCGATTGCAGACATTTCTGGAACACCTGTAATAGAGGAACAAATAGTCAATTTTGAAAGAACTTATTGTCAGTTTCTTTCAGATATGAATCTATCTGATTCAGAAGGAAAAAACTTGCATCACTATCTCCGTTTCAATTCAAACATGGGTTTGATTCACACTCCATGTTTTGAGAAATATGTGCCGTCCGGAAAGAGGAAAGAACTGAGTCTTTGTCTAAAGAAAAACGTTGAGAAGGGGGAAGTAGGTAGAACCCTTCAACGAGATAGTGCTTTTTCAAATCTCTCAAAATGGAATTTGTTCCAAACCTATATGCCATGGTTCCTTACTTGGACGGGGTGTAAATATCTTTATTTCACCTTAAAAAACAATATTTATTTGATATTGAATATTCCCTTTCAATATTCCCTAAGTGGCAGTCAAAATTTTGTGTCCGTTTTTCATGATATTATGCATGGATCAGATATATCATGGCCAATTTCTCAGAAGTGGTCGATTCTTCCACAACGGAATCTGATAAGTGAGAGTTCGAGTAAGTGTTTACAGAATCTTCTTCTGTCCGAAGAAATGATTCATCGAAATAATGAGTCACCCATTCCATTGATATGGACACATCTGAGATCACCAAATGCTTGGGAGTTCCTCTATTCAATTCTTTTCCTTCTTCTTGTTGCTGGATATCTCGTTCGTACACATCTTCTCTTTGTTTTCCGAGCCTCTAGTGAGTTACAGACAGAGTTAGAAAAGATCAAATCTTTGATGATTCCATCATACATGATTGAGTTGCGAAAACTTCTGGATAGGTATCCTACATCTGAACTGAATTCTTTCTGGTTAAAGAATCTCTTTCTAGTTGCTCTGGAACAATTAGGAGATTCTCTGGAAGAAATACGGGATTCTGCTTCTGGCGGCAACATGCTATTGGGTGGTGGTCCCGCTTATGGGGTCAAATCAATACGTTCTAAGAAGAAATATTTGAATATCAATCTCATCGATCTCATCAGTATCATACCAAATCCCATCAATCGAATCACTTTTTCGAGAAATACGAGACATCTAAGTCGTACAAGTAAAGAGATCTATTCATTGATAAGAAAAAGAAAAAACGTGAACGGTGATTGGATTGATGATAAAATAGAATCCTGGGTCGCGAACAGTGATTCGATTGATGATGAAGAAAGAGAATTCTTGGTTCAGTTCTCCACCTTAACGACGGAAAAAAGGATTGATCAAATTCTATTGAGTCTGACTCATAGTGATCGTTTATCAAAGAATGACTCTGGTTATCAAATGATTGAACAACCGGGATCCATTTACTTACGATACTTAGTTGACATTCATAAAAAGTATCTAATGAATTATGAGTTCAATAGATCCTGTTTAGCAGAAAGACGGATATTCCTTGCTCATTATCAGACAATCACTTATTCACAAACCTCGTGTGGGGCTAATAGTTCTCATTTCCCATCTCATGGAAAACCCTTTTCGCTCCGCTTAGCCCTATCCCCTTCTAGGGGTATTTTAGTGATAGGTTCTATAGGAACTGGACGATCCTATTTGGTCAAATACCTAGCGACAAACTCCTATGTTCCTTTCATTACGGTATTTCCGAACAAGTTCCTGGATGACAAGCCTAAAGGTTATCTTATTGACGATATCGATATTGATGATA